ACAAAGAGGGGTAAGGTCCTGTTGAGTTCTTACTCTTCGGGCGAAACTTTGTTTGACCCATTCCATAACATAAAAAAGTTTGGAAATTCATCCAGTCAACACAATAATCATATTATATTCGTAGAAATAACAAAACGGATCCTTTGCTCCGATGTTTCAAACCACTCCATTCCTTTGTTTCTGATGATGTTTTTGAAGAATTGAATCCATTGATTGATTCATAGTATCTGTTCCTCCATAGTATGGAGGGACTCCCCCGAAGCAAGAAGAAAGAAGGAATCAATTGATTTTCTGGATGACACAATATGGATTTCTATAGATGAGACATCCTGCAAATCATTTCGATACTAATCTTACTCTAGAAAAAGAAAATTTCAAGCAAAAAAAAGAACTCTTAATGCTCCGGGCGAAAAGATGAAATCTTGGATTTTTGCGCATATCCCAATCCTTATTGATTATCTCATCACAGTTAAAATTTTCTTTTTTTACTTTTTTTATAAGTTCATTGAAGAAGTTTTATTTGCTCAGTAAGTTACTCCCACCCCTTTTTTTGTTTGTCCACTACTTCTTATGAATCGAAACAAACGAGTTCCGATAGAACTGGAAAATCAAATAAATAGTAATCTTTGACGAACAGGATCAAGAATCATTATTATTTCCACACAAGAAAAGGAATTTTCCACCCTTTTCTTGTGTGGAAGATTAGGAAGACGAGTAATCCCTCCTAGAATCATTTGTTCCTTTCATTTATCCGCGTGTATTCTCCTCCTACTTATGCCTATTATCTATTAGAATTCGATTCTATTAGGTACAAAAAAACTATTGATGCATTACATGGCATTTACAATCTGCCAATGGGAGGCCTAGCATAGTCACAACACTCCCATTTTGATTGAAAAAAAGAAGGGGGGATCCAGTAGTCTTCTTCGCAATATACATACTATTGCTAGGAATGGGATACAAGCAATTTCCGGCATCTCGCAGAAAAATAGTATAAACAAAGCAAGCAAAACATTTTCCATGATTTTTTTGAATCATACATAATTGCATCGATCACAACAATTCGGCTCTTTTTACCAGCTTGATGAATCCGTAGATCTAGAAATTCATTTCGGACAATTGAACCTTCTCAAACTGTTTCTTTTTTAGAACCAAAAAGATTTGTGCCAGAATAACAGATGCCAAGAAGAACAACAAACCTTGGACACGTAATGGATCTTGAAGTACTATTTCTGCATCTCCCTGACCAAATCCACCCACATTGGGATTACTCGTTAATGGTTGATCAAGCTTGATAGATTCACCCTCTGAAACAAGAAGTTCTGGTCCTGGAGGTATAATATCAACCACTTGGTGTCCATCCGATGCGTCAGCTATGGTTATTTCATACCCCCCTTTTTCTTTACGTACTATTCTGCTTACTATACCTGCTGCTGTAGCATTATAGACTGTATTGTTACTCTTGTTCCCATCGGGATAAATCTGACCTCTTCCCCTGTTCCCACCTACATATATGGGATACTTTAAGAAGTGAACGTCTTTCTTAGTAGCAGGGTCCGGGGAAAGAATGGGAAAGACGATTTCACTATATTTCTGACCAGGAACAGGACCTACCACAAGAATATTTCTTTTAGTGGGGCGATAACTCTGAAAAGACAGATTGCCTATCTTTTCTTTCATCTCGGGAGAAATACGATCGGGGGGAGCTAATTCGAATCCCTCGGGTAAAATAAGAACAGCCCCCACATTCAAAGCCCCCTTTTTCCCATTAGCAAGAACTTGTTTCAGTTGCATATCATAAGGGATTCTAACAACTGCTTCAAATACAGTATCAGGAAGCACAGCTTGTGGAACCTCAATATCCACGGGCTTATTAGCTAAATGGCAATTGGCGCATACAATACGCCCAGTTGCTTCTCGTGGATTTTCATAACCCTGCTGCGCAAAAATGGGATATGCATTTGAAATAGATGTCCGAGTTATGACATATATCATGATCGATACGGAAATGAATCGAGTCATCTGTTCCTTTACCCAAGAAAAGGTATTTCTATTTTGCATGGTCCAATTATTGATCCCGGAAATTTCTACAATAAATTAGGTAGGTAGCTAGTATAGTTCCCTATCCACGATTCTGCCATTGTACTGGAGGGGGAATCCCTTAGACGGGTAGAAGTATAAAGAGTGAGTCAGATTAAAAATGGTTTGTTTATGTACGAAGTAACATTCGGATTTGATTGATATCGGCAGATCAAATGAGTTCTTCATTCATTCATTGAATGATAAACCACTACAAGTGAAGGAGATACACGATTTAAATAATGGAAGATCCAATATTTCAAAATTGTATCTAGAATGACTGGAAAAGTGGAAACAAGACCAGATATAATTTGATTGTTATGAGCAAATCCAAAATCTTTGTAAACCGAACCAATCATTAGTTCCCAACCATGGGGCGAGTGGAATCCGATACATAAATCAGTTAATAAAAGAATAGAAAAAGCTTTTATTGTGTCGCTTAAGTTATAGAGGAATTCCTGAACCCAAGAATTAAGAATGACAAGTTCTTCATTACCCAGAATAGAATAACCACTTAGAATAGCAAAACAGATTATATTTGTCGAGAAATGCAAAATTATATGGATATGATCTTCATTGTGCATTTTGACCAATTGTATTGTTTCTTTGTGGATTCCTATACGAAGCTTTTGTATCTGTGTCTCCGGGTACTCCTTTATCATTTCGTCCAACAGGAATAGTTGTTCTAATTCTATGAATCTTTCTAGAACGTTCTTCTCTTGAATATCATTCAAAAAAGTTTCGGATTGCCTTGTATTCCACCAATTAGTAACTAAAGGTTCCAGACTTTTATTAAATGAGAGAGAGATCCACCAGGGCAAAAAGACTATAGATGCAAGATATGGGAGGGGAGTCAATGCTTTCTTTTTTGGCACTTTTAATCTGTTCTGTAAATTGTTAATGAAACTGCTTCATTCGCCGACTCTATCTGATCCGATATTTCTATGAAGCATGAGTTCTATAACAAGGTATGGAACCTATGGATCGGATCTATTCCTTCTTTTTTTTTTGTAATTGTTTAGTCCTTGGATCTAGAAAGAATATAGAAATAGAATAAAGGTCCGTTTCGAATGAAGAAATAATCAAGTTCCCAGATATCTCAATTGGTCAAATTCGAACCAATTGTATCTTCATTTGTTCCTTTCGATGAATGCCCGAAAAACCACTTGAAGTAATGAATATTATTCGGATTTCGAGACGAAAGAACTCCCCCTGGATCAATCAATTATTTCGAAATGTTTCACTGGCTACCCACAGCCCAGGAATAATTGAGGGGATATTTCTGAAGAATATTGATGATGAAATCCGAAATGGGTGGCAAAACAAGAGAGAAATTGAATAGTTATGAGAGATCCAATCGTTTGGTCATCAAGGAGCAAAAGAAAGGATAAAAAAAAGAAACATCGATTAACGAAAGAGAGATAATTTACGAGATACGATCTATCTGTATCTAACGTATCAATTCAAAATATTGGTCCTAAAAAGATGAATTCTGTACTGTATTCCGAAATGTTCTGATATGTGTGATGAATACATACTTATTAGATTTGTTACTAGTATGAAAGAATTGAGTTTAGTTCCATATGTAAAAAAAGAGTTTTTGTTTTGGTGGATAAAAATAGCTTCTTATTATGGTTGTTCCGTATTCGTCCGCCTGCTTTATTCTATGGGCCACAACACAACGGTATTACCAACGGAACGGGGGAAATAGAATCGAACATGTTTTGCTCGAATAAACGTTCCGAAGAAACTTCAGTTATATTAAAAAGGGGATTCCTGAGTTCCTTCCCTCATGCGGAGAAAGCATTCATTCTTCAGTTCATTTCAAAATACTTCAATTGGTACGCGCAAGAAATAGGCCAATTCAGCAGCTTTTTGTTCAATTTCTCGTGGAGTAAAATTCTCATCGGTACGAGTCAAGGGAATGGCTCCCTGGCCTCTGATTTCCATATAAAGGACACGACGAGGATAAAGACCCTCTTTAACTTCCATTCTGATTGACTGGATATCTCTCATAAGGAATCGAAGGAAGATGCGACGATTTATTCCAGGAAATCCCCAACGAAAAATACACACTATTCCTTCTTTTCTATCAAAAAGATCATAACCACTACCTACATTCCACGAAATTGTGCACCACAAATAGGAACTAATGAACAGACCGGCGATCCCATAGAAAGACATCACGATTCCTTGGGGAAAAAAAAGGATTTCCTGAGAGGGAAATACGGATATCAGATTCCTACCAAGATAACTGGAAGTTCCAACCAATAAGAATCCTAGTGAACCTAAAAAAAGGATACAGGCCCAGCAGAAATTACTTGTTTTTCGAGACCCCGTTACAAGTTCTATCCATATACGTTCGGATTGCCAGTTCATACTCGATCCAGTTGCATTCTATTGGAATTGAGAGAATAGAATAAGCCAAATGAATTTGACTTTACTTTTTTTTGTTTTTGATCCCGAAGTAACTCTCATCAACTAGCACTATTATGATGTAAACCATTAGGAGTAATTCATCGAATTGGTTAGATATAAAATAATAACATCCCCTTCATATGATCCCACTATGTATATCTACATACATATAGATACATTGACTTTCTATTTCAGATATTCGCTGATCTATTTGAAAACAAAAACAGCTATACCCACATATAATATACATGCATTTATCCATATATCATGGATCTGCATGCATAACAATAACAGCTTTTTTATTTGTGCTCGGAGGGAGTCACATGTCGTACCGTACCCTATTCCACTAAAAGATATCTGTATTATGATCCAAGTCCAAGTGTTAAAATAAATTGATGAGATTTGATCCCATCGGATCTAAACAATCTTGTTTTTTTGAACATGAAGAGATAAAGAAGCCATTGCAATTGCCGGAAATACTAGGCCCACTAAAGGCACAAAAATAGAGGGTAAATTGAAATCTGTCATAGAATAGGTGCCTCGATTTAATATTTGTACTTGTTAGAAATTTGTACTTGTTAGAAATATATCTTATGATAAGTATATTTATTATAAGTATATAATAAGTGCAAGGAATGTAGAACTAAATAAGTGTACCTATTCATCTTTCTACACAAAATATATGTATGATAATCCGCTTTTTTATTCTTGTTCTCCCGTCCTTATCTTATAATAAAGAGTTTCTTACGAGTTCCCTAAGGATTCGTTAGAATCCGATCCAACAGGGATTCATAGTAAAAAAAAAGGAGGTTCTCGGGAGATATAGATATAGAAATATGCAACATTTCTATTATAGATTTTCATTATTCTATATATTAATACGTAAGAAGGAAGGGAACATGAAATTCTTTTCATTTTCCCAATTCTATTCCGCGGAAAGAAGAATTCACTCTTTTCTCCTCTTTATTTTATAGAGGGTTCCTGATTTCTAATCATCAATAGGGGTAGGATAAAAAATCTGGAGAAAATAAAAATCAAAAAAGTAATTATCCGAAACTTCTGATTCTGACTATAGAACTTATGTCACCAAAGAAAACCCCATTCTTCTTATTTGGACTTTGATTGCGATGAACTAAAGTTCGCTACAAATAACTGAGCCTAGTACTAGTGCTCTACTTTAATTTTGAGTCAAGGGAAAGAAACCGTGTAGCTGAAATAACTCACTCAGAACACCTTTTAAAGGGTTACGTGGTACGATTGGATCAAATAAGCCCTTATGGAATGAATACTCAGCCGCTTGTGAACCCTCGGGTACTGTCTTATTCAATGTTTGTTCAATTACTCTTTTACCCGCAAATGCAATGTAGGCATTGGGTTCAGCAATAATGATATCTCCCAACATACCAAAACTGGCTGTCACTCCACCGGTTGTAGGAGATGTAAGGATTGATACATAGAATAACTTTTTATTTGATTGATAATCATATAAAGCGGAAGATATTTTAGCCATTTGCATCAAGCTCAAACTTCCTTCTTGCATGCGTGCTCCTCCAGAAGCACACACCATAATAACAGGTAAAGATCTATTAGTAGCATACTCGATCAAACGGGTGATTTTCTCGCCTACTACGGATCCCATACTACCTCCCATGAACTCAAAATCCATAACCCCCATTGCTATGGGAATACCGTTTAGTTGACCTATGCCTGTTTGAACAGCCTCAGTTAAACCTGTCTTTCTTTGATACGAATCGATACGATCTCTATAAGGCTCCTCTTCCGAGTGAAATTCAATGGGGTCGATAGAGACCATGTCTTCATCCATAGGATCCCAAGTGTCCGGATCAATCGAAAGTTCGATTCTATCTGAACTACTCATTTTCAAATGATATCCACATTGTTCACAAATATTCATTTTTGACTTAAAAAATTTCTTATAATTTAATCCATAACAATTTTCGCATTGAACCCATAAATGTCTGTATTTTTGATTTATATCGAAATCATTCGATCCTTCTCCTATATCACTGTCATTACCGCCAGTTCTTATATTAGAATTCCCACTATCACTACCACTTATACTTTCACCACTACAAATATAACTATAAATGTAACTATCAATACGGATTTCAGAACGAAGATAACTATCAATGCAACTATTAATGTGATTATTCCAACTATATTTAGTATCATACATGTCACAATCATAGTAGCGATTGTCACTCTTAGACCCATTATTCAGATAACTAGAAAAAGAACTTTCTAGTTCACTCAGAAAAGAACTATCATTGTCAATCTCAAAAATCTGATTTTCAATATCAAAATATACGGAATAACCGTTACCATTACTATCCCTAACTAAAAAAGTTTCATCAGAGATGAAACTCCAAATGTCCCTGACACCTAAAAAATGATCAACATTACTGCAACTATAACTGCCACTATCGCTCCAACTAGGAATGTTTTTATCCGTATCATTTAGAATGGGGTCTTCACTTCCACTGGTATTTCCAATAGGACAGCCAAGACTGTCCATTGATTTACTTAGCCCACACCTGCGTTCTAACTCCTCGTTAGACAATATCGAATTGAACCACCATTTTTCCATAGAGCCTTCCTGCCCCCTATTTGAAAATACAATAGATGAATAGTCATTCGATGAATAATCATTTTACTATTTCATTTCCTATCGGAATAAGCATATAGATCCAATTACTAGGATCATTAACTAATAACGAGTTAGCATTGAAAGAAATGATTCTGGGAATCCGGGGTATCAATTCACTATATATGATGGAACCTTTTCTTCAATTAAAGAGGGGTTTCTCCCATGTCATGTACAAATTCTCATCGAAAAGATAAATATTTGCTCCCTCCTATGAAGAATTCATTTTCGTAGAATCTTGTATAATAGAATATTAAGTGCCTATTGCAACACGGAATGAAAGGGACAATATACAGGATGGGTAGAAGGAGTTGTGACCCTTGGCTTGATCTATGGTC